AATTCTCGATGTGAAAACACAGAGCCAGGGGGCTGATCTTTGAATAGGGAAAAGAGTGGATCTGCAGGGTCCCAAATGAATTTTAATTTTCCAAAAGAGCCTTGTTCTTTGGAAGATCTATCTCGTGTCTGGTACTGCACCCTTCCATTCTGCAAGAACTCCGAATCAGTCTCTTGAAGCCCACTATCTCTCTCTCGACGCTCAGCCTCTTCCTCTCGAAGCGCAGCCTTTTCCTCATAAATGATCCGCTTGCCCAGAAATGACCCGGTCCAAAATCCCATGGGCCTTTCAATACAATCAAATAGAAAGACCCAAGGGCGCCATAGTCTAGGAGCCCAAAATAGGTAATGCTGCTTTATCTGTTTCTGTTGCGGGAGAAGGAGCCCTTCTCCCTCCCCCTCCGATTCGTATTTTTCATAGAGAAATCTCTTTTGCATCATATCTAAGGGATTCCTCGGTTCGGGCCGAAGAAGCAATGTCACTCGATCATTATCAAACTGACTGCAATCTTTTTCTGTCCGTGAAGATCCCACCAGAGCGCCCTCTACTTCTAATAGTAATAGTAATAGGCCATGAACTAGATCCGAATCATTCTCACCGAGTCTGATCCCATTTTTTTCATCGGGTCCGGGTAGAGACCAAAGGTCTTGAGCGACCGATCCGGCAGAACAACGCAAAAGATAAAGAAGTATCGTTAATTTCTTCATGCTCGTTCCAAGGTCGAAGTACCATTTGTACAAAACCCCTTCCTGACACGATTTCTTCCTCATATAGATAGATATAGGATCTATGGGGCAATTACTTAGAAGTACATTTTGTGCTAAAGCCCTTCCTATCTGATAGAAAAGGATCCCATGATCCTGAACCGATCTTACGTGGGATCGCAAATGCCAAGTTTGTCTATGAAGAGCGGATCTAATTGTATTAGTGTCTAGAATTGATTTCTTCTGTGTAATACTACTCGATAGGGCCTCATTGCTAAGTGCTACAAGATCTCGTGCAATGGTTATGGACCCGAATCCATGAGTATGGAACATTTTGGTTTCCAAGTGAAATCCCCTAGTAGATGAAAAAGTGAAAAAGTTCTTTCGTTTTTGTGGAATAAGAAGCTTTCGCATCTTAATGCACGTATTGAGTTTATTCGGACCTATTAGAGCGGGATCCACTTTTTGGGGAGTATGAGTCGAAGCAATAAGAAGAATATTTCCAGTGGAACATCTTTCACAATCCTCATCCTCGTAGAGATGGTTCACTAATAGACCGAGGGATAAGTAATTCAACTCATTCATATCCAGATCATGAATGTTTGGAATCCATATTATGCAAGAAGACATTGCTTTTGCTAATTCTAATTGAAGCTTCATATAAAATAGAGGGGCCTTAGAAACTAGGATTCCGTCCGGCAGCCTATAACTCATAGCTATAGTTAGCCGCTCCAGCTCCAGCTCCGTATCAAGGTCCCCATCAATATCGTGACTAGCATCAATATCGTCACTAACAGCAATATCGTCATCGTCACTAGCATCAATATCGAAACTAGCAGCAATAGCGTCACTAGCATGAATATCGCGAATACCCCCCCCCTCATGCTCAAGACTAATCTGCTCAAGAAGCTTAATAATAAAATGGCTACCCTTTCTATTTTTATACGACAACTTGTTCATAAATACCGTAATGAAAGGAAGATAGGAGTTTGTCGCTAGGTATTTGACCAAATAGGATCGTCCACTTCCTACAGAACCTATCACTAAAATACCCTTAGGGGGGGGTAGGACTAAGCGGAGCGAAAAGGGTTTTGGTTTTCCATGAGATAAACTATTAGTCCCACACGAAGTTTGTGAATAAGTGATTGTCTGATACTGAGCAAGGAATATCCGTCTTTCTGCTAAACAGGATGTATTGAACTCATAATTCAGTAGATCCTTTTTATGAATGTCAACTAAGTATCGTAAGTAAATTGCTCCCGGTTGTTCAATCATTTGATAACCATAGTCATTCTTTGATAAATGATCACTATGAGTCAGACTCCATAGAATTTGATCAATCCCCCTTTCTGTCGTTAAGTTTGAGAACTGAACCAATACTTTTTTTTCTTCCTCACCAATCGAATCACTGGTCGCGGCCCAGGATTCTATTTTATCATCAATCCAATCCCCGTTCACGTTTTTTCTTTTTCTTATCAATGAAAAAATCTCTTTACTTGTATGACTTAGATGTCTCGTATTTCTCGAAAAAGTGATTCGATTGATGGGATTTGTTATGAGATCGACAATTTCCAGAGCAACTAGAAATAAATTGTTTAACGAGAAAGAATTCGGAGGATACCTATCCAGAAGTTTTCTCAACTCAATAATAGATGATGGAATCATCAAAGATTTGACCTTTTCGAACTCTGTCTGTAACTCACTAGAGGTCAAGGAACCAAAGAAAAGCTGTGTATGAACGAGATATCCAGCAACAAGAAGAAGGAAAAGGATTGAATAGAAGAACTCCCGAACAT